CGCGAGGTAAGGAGTTGTTGTTGCGAAATCGTAAACTGGAAAGGAATTTTCTAATTCCTATGGAACCATAGATAGTAAGATAGTAAGTATAAATATAACCACGTCTAAATGTAATCATATTAGAAAATTAGAAAATATAGATCCATTAGGCAATTCGTTCCAATTCTGTGTTTAATCCGGTACCGATTGAAATATCAGAAAAAGACGGGATCCTCGTCTTGACAAAATCAAAATGAATATGAATAGATATATCTTTTTGTTTTCCATTTTGATTTTCACAAAAAAAGATATTTTTTTATCTCCCGAACCCCAAAGGAAGATCTTTCTTTGATGAAAAATTTTCTATTTTTTTATTGTTATAATTGATCGGCCATACCTATACTGCAATACTATAAATGAAAATGAAATGACTCGCTATTAACTCGTTTTCTGGGTCATAATCATAAGATTCTATTATGTAGGAGAGATGGCCGAGTGGTTCAAGGCGTAGCATTGGAACTGCTATGTAGGCTTTTGTTTACCGAGGGTTCGAATCCCTCTCTTTCCGTACCTTCACCTACTTTACGAACGTTACTGATCACAATGTATCAAATAAGAATGGATACTATTAGTTAGACCTTTCTTTGCTATAGATTCTCTATTTCTAATTGTAATTGCTGTAGTACGGAAAATACTGGAAAGAGTGGTCGAGGCATGAAAATTGCCCCCGGTCCTTTTATGATACCTGAACGGGAGAGGAGAAAAATCCAGATCAAATCCCTTAATCTTAATATCTTAAGTCAATTTACTTCGGCGAAAAGGGGGTAAAATTATCCGAACCTTTGTTCCTTGTTGTTTTGTTTTAGTTAGGTTCAAGTCTGACGAGAATAATATTCTACGACCAGCAACTCATTGATTTTCAAACCAACCCACTTACTATCTATTATTTGATTGACTAATCCTTTATATTGGGATGAGTGAAGAGTCAAATGATTTGGCAATTCCTCATGGGGGGACGAATCAAAATAATTTTGAATCAGAGCTCTGGATTTTTGCTCATCCCTTGTCGTAATAATATCTCGGGGTTTGCAGCGATAACTTGGTATATCTACTATACGACCATTAACTAAAATATGTCTATGGTTAACTAATTGTCGGGCTCCAGGAATGGTCGAAGCCATACCTAATCGAAAAAGGATATTATCCAAACGCATTTCAAGTAATTGTAGTAAAACCTGACCTGTTGAGCCTTTGGCTTTTCCAGCGATACGAACGTATTTAAGTAATTGCCGCTCTGTCAGACCATAATGAAAACGCAATTTTTGTTTTTCTTCTAGACGAATACGATACTGAGATCTTTTCCCGGAACGCGATTGGTTTCGAAGATCACTTCCGGGCGCAGGCCTTTTACTAGTAAGTCCCGGTAAAGCCCCCAGACGGCGTATTTTTTTAAAACGAGGCCCTCGGTAACGAGACATAAATACTCCTTAATTTTATTGAAATGAAATTTTACAGAATAAACCTAAATTAAGACTGAACTAAACGATAAACGAAGCGACATCTACTGAATACTCCAAAAAAAGAATGAGATGAATTGTATCAATATCCAGACTTTTTTGTATATAGACTTTTATATATAGATATAGACTTTTTTGTATATGTATATATAGGAAATTAGTAGGAGGTTAGGGATACTTTTTTCCAGATTTGTTCGATAGAGATATAACAGTTCCTACCAGTTTTCTTTTTTATTCTTTTTTATTCATAGTAGGAAGTTCTTACGTCATAATAGATCAGGGACCAGAAGAGGGAAAAAGTCTTTTCAATATTCCTTGATTTCAAGGAGACATTATTCATCATTCATCATGTAAAAGTACAAAAAAAATAGAACTAAAGAAAGAAAAGCCGACTATCGGAATCGAACCGATGACCATCGCATTACAAATGCGATGCTCTAACCTCTGAGCTAAGCGGGCTTACATAACAAAATTTTGTTGTGCATAGGAATTTCCTAAACCGCTGGGGGATTAGTTAGCTATTCATAATTTCTAAATTTCTAATAAAAAAAATATAGATTATAGATATATAATAAATATAGATATAGAAAGAATTGAATTCTAAATTATATAATTAGAATATATCTAAATTATCTAATTAGAATTAGAATATAAATAATATAAAATTAGAATCTAATAAATAATTCTATTACTATTATAATATATAATATATTTTCTATTACTATTATAATATATTATAATATATAATAGAAAATATATAGAAAATATATAATAGAAATATAGAAAATATATAATAGAAATAAATATAAAAAGATATAATAGAAATAAATATAAAAATTCTATTTTCTATTTATATAACATAACAATAACAAAATATTTAGAATATTGTAGAAATAGAACAATTTCAATGAAAAATTTTATTTATTATTTATATTTATTTATATTATATAAATTTATATTATATAAAATTATATAAAAATAAAATAGAATTGCATTTTCGAATTCAAAAATATGACATTTGAAATTCTTATTTTTAGATTTTCTAATTATAATTCTAATAGAAATATTATTAAAATTTCTAAAATAAATATTCAATATAAAAAATAATAAAAAGTTATGTTATATAGTTATATATTATAATGATTAGATATAGTATATAGTACTTCATTTATATTTATAGTAAAATAGTAAAATGAAAAAAAAAAAAGAATTTTATTCTATATCTATAATGGGATGGGTCGGTCCTAAGGAAAAAAGGAATCGACCGTTCGAGTATTCCAAATATCACGTAAAAAGTGAGAGGAAAGGGGGCATATATATGTAGTACATATCCATCCATATTGAATTGCAGATACATCAATAATAGAATCATTTCTGATTGGAACAAATGCTGGTCTTCTGATAAAGATGAAAGTGGATAGAAAAGAAATCACAAAGAAATAGGAGGAGACAATTTTTTCTATATTTTTCTATTTTTTTCTATATAGGAATCCGTATCTAAAAAATTCAATGGTTCTAGCATAACTGAAAGAAGGAAGGGGATGGCATCCCAATGAGATCGTAAAAAAGGGGGATATGGCGAAATTGGTAGACGCTACGGACTTGATTAGATTGAGCCTTGGTATGGAAACCTACTAAGTGATAACTTTCAAATTCAGAGAAACCCTGGAATTAAAAATGGGCAATCCTGAGCCAAATCCTGTTTTCAGAAATAAGGGGGGATTCAGAAAGAAAAAAAGGGATAGGTGCAGAGACTCGACGGAAGCTGTTCTAACGAATGGAGTTAACTGCGTTGGTCAAGGAATCTTTCTATTGAAACTCCGGAAAGGATGAACCAATATACATACGTAGACGTACTGAAATAGCTTAATGAGATCCGAATCCGTTTTTTATATGAAAGATTGAAAAATTATTGTGAATCGATTCCAAGTGGAAGAATAAAATATTCACTGATCAAATCAGTCACTCTATAGTCTGATAGATCTTTTGAAGAACTAACAAATTGGACGAGAATAAAGATAGAGTCCCATTCTACATGTCAATATCAATACCGACAACAATGAAATTTATAGTAAGAGGAAAATCCGTCGACTTTAGAAATCGTGAGGGTTCAAGTCCCTCTATCCCCAATAAAAGGTTGGTTTTACTTCCTAACTATCTTTTTTTTTCAGCGGTTCAAAATTCGCTATGTTTTTCATTCACTCTACTCTTTCACAAACACAAAAAAACTTGGCAGAGAAATGTTTCTCTCTTATCACAAGCCTTGTGATATGTACGATATACATACAAATAAACATCTATGAGCAAGGAATCCCTATTTGAAACATTCACAGTCCATATCGTTAGTTTGAATAAAACTTAATTCAAAAAAGTATTCTTTTTGAAGATCAAAAAAATTCCAGGGCCTGGGTAAGGGGTTGTAATGCTTTTTTAATCTATTTAATTGAATTGACATAGGCCCAAGCCTTTTAGTAGTATGGGAATGATGCATCGGGAAGAGTCGGGATAGCTCAGTTGGTAGAGCAGAGGACTGAAAATCCTCGTGTCACCAGTTCAAATCTGGTTCCTGACATGTGGTTAATATAAATATAATAATGATACTGGATACTCATAAAAATTCTCGTTATATATGTTCGTTACGTTAATAGCCTAGATCATGATACATGCTTATCTTATCCATTTGTGTATCTAGAGATATATCCCTTTAGGTGTCTAGAGATATGCCTTTGTAGATGAGTAAAGTAAAGAATAGAATATATTCTATTTTTCTAATTATATAATATATTAGGATAGGAAAATAATAAAATAATAGGTAAAGAAAAAGTGTGTCCTCTTCTTTTTTGTTTGTTCATAAGATGCCTCCTTTCGTTTACAAAGAGTGTTAATACTTCATACATATCCGAAAAGTGAATTTTTTTTATTCTATTTCTTTATTCCCCTCTATGTTACTTTTCTAGAACCCATATAAATGTATAAATGATGTGCGCGGTACAAAGTTCATGGCGCAGAACTCTTTTTTTTTTTTTTGCGCATCCATAATATGAATGAGAATCCAATGACTCTATTTGATCTAGAAAAAATGTAAAAATATTCCGCGAATACTCGGAATCATAGAAGTGAAGAAAGATGAGTTTCTTATCATTCAATGAGCATCTTGTATTTCATAGAAATTCGGAGCAATATAATCCTTACGTAAAGGCCATCCTATCCAACTTTCAGGCATCAAAATACGTTTCAGGCGTGGATGATTATTATAAGAGATTCCCAACATATCATAAGATTCCCGTTCTTGAAAATCGGCGCTTTTCCAAATCCAGAAAACAGACGGAATTCTGGGATTCCTCCTTGGGGCAAATACTTTTATGCAAACCTCTTCTGGTTGATCCACACCATACTGTATTCTCGTAAGATGATACACACTAGCTAACAGCCCGCCTGGTGCTACATCATAGGCACACTGGGAGCGTAGATAATTGTAACCATATACATATAAAATGACAGCAA